AATTTAGTATTCACAAAGTATTCTTTAACAATCTTCTTTTTCAGTTATTAAACCCCCTTCTTTTTCCAAGTTCAATTTTAATAAGATTAGTGAACATTTATCTCTTTCGATGCAACAATAAATTGTTATTCTTAACAAGTAGTTTTGTTGGTTGGTTAATTGGTCACATCTTTTTGATGAAATTGATTGGATTTATATTAGTCTGGTTACAGCAAAATAATTCGCTAAATTCGATCAAATCGAAGGTAACTATTCGATTTGATAAGTACATTCTGTTAAAATTGCGAAATTATGTGGGTCAAATATTTGTTGTTTTTTTATTTATTACCTTTTTACACTATTTAGGCAGAATACCGGCTCCTTATTTTTTGGATGACGGACTGATAGAAACTGAAGAAAACGATGAAATTGGAGAAATTGATGGTGAAAGAGATTCGGAAATGGAAGAAGATCTTTCTCATTATCTTTTTGCGAAAAAAGATAATACTTTCAACACAATCCAGAAAGAGGAGAATCTTAATCTTCAACTACCTCTTGTAACTACTCTTTTCGATTATCAACGATGGAATCGTCCATTGCGATATATCAAAAATGATTACTTTGACAATGTCGTAAGAAATGAAAATTCACAATTTTTTTTTCATATATGTCAAAGTGATGGAAAAGAAAGAATATCTTTCACGTATCCACCTAATTTATCTACTTTTCTTAAAATCATGGAAAGAAAAATGGATCTCTTCACAAGAGATAAAATCTCCTATAATGAATTGTCTAATTATTGGAGCTCCACTAATAAAGAAAAAAGAAAGAAACTAAGCAATGAATTTTATAAAAGGGCTAAAGTTCTAGATAAGCAATCTCTTCCTATGGATGTATTAGAAAACCGAATTAGATTGTGTGATGATCAGAAGAAAAGAAAATATTTAACTCAAATATATGATCCTTTCTTGAATGGATGCTTTCGTGGACAAATGCCAAACAGTTTTTCACCATCAATTGAAAATGAAATTTACAAAACAAAGTCCATTTTGATCAATAAGATTCACGGTATCCTTCTTTCTATTAATAGTCATTATCCAGATCCCGAATTTGAACAGAAAATAAATCCATTTGATAGAAAATCATTATTAAATGAAATTGGTTTTTTTTTTAACTTAATAAGTAAATTTTCGGAAAAATCAGTATCAAGTTTGAATTTTGACAGACTTTATTTATTTCCAGAACATGAACAAGTAAAAATATATTCCGAAGAAAAAAAAAGAAAAAAAAAATTCTTATTGGACGTAATTGAAAGTGATCTGGACCATCAAAAAATACACGAAATCAGTAAAACAGTTCCTATATGGTCATACAGCTTAATCGACGAATTGGAGGAACTGACGGAAGCAGTATCACAGGAACCTCAGATTCGTTGCAGATACGCCCAACGTATAGTGATTTTTAATGATAAAACAGAGAATTACACTCAAGATATTCGGCCTATTAATATTTCTAATACTGATGACTATGAAGATAGTGATTTTAGTGATGAGAACGAATTGTTTTTACTAAATTATTCACGCGAACCGGATTTTGCCCGAGAAATAATCAAAGGATCTATGCGCTCTCTAAGGCGTAAAACAGTGACTTGGAAACTCTTTCAAAGAAATGCCAATTCCCCCCTTTTTTTGGACAAAATACAAAAATTTTTTTTTGTTGATCTTTTCGATGATATATCCCAATATTTGAAAGAATATTTCAGGAAAAAAGGTACAGACAATTCAGAATTTTTGGCTTTTGAGGAAAGGATAGCAGAGGATCAAAAAGAGGAAAAAAAAAACAACGACGAAAAAAGACTTAGAGAAATAGAAGAGGCCTGGGAGAGCATTCTTTATGGTCTAATACTTAGAAGCTTTGTATTAATAATCCAATCAATTCTTAGAAAATATATTATAGTACCTTCATTGATAATAACAAAAAATATCATTCGTATACTATTATTTCAATATCCCGAATGGTCAGAAGATTTTAGGGATTGGAAAAAAGAAGTGCATATTAAATGCACCTATCAGGGCGTTCCAGTATCCCACAAAGAATTTCCAAAAAACTGGTTCACAGAGGGTCTTCAGATAAGGATCTTATCTCCTTTTGTTTTGAAACCTTGGCACAAATCTAAGCTACGATCTACTGAAAAAAAAAAAAGATTTACTGAAAAAAAAAATGTGAAAAAAAAAAACTTCTGGTTTTTAACAGCTTGTGGAACACAAGTGGAATCGTACCTTGATAATTATTTCCCCAATCCATTTTCATTTTTGGGTCCCATTTTTAAAAAAATTAAAAAACAATTGAAAAAAAATTTCAAAAATCGTTTTTTTCTAGTTCTACAAGTTTTAAATGAAAGAAAAAAATGGTTTGTAACTATCTTAAAAGAAATCGAAAAATGGAACATCAAAAGTATTCTATTTAGATTCAAAAATATATATGAATTGGGTGAAAACAACAAAAATTCAACAATCAGTAAGAATAATCCAACGATTTACGAATCACCCGTTATAATTCACTCTATGAATTGGACAAATAGTTCATTCACAGAAAAAAGGATAAAAGATCTTAATGTTAAAACAAAGACAATCATAACAGAAATAGAAAAAATGACAAACGAAGGGGGGGTTATAACTTCAGAGAAAAATTTGAATTCTAACAAAACAACTTATGATGCTAAAAGATTCGAATTACAAAAAAATATTTTGCAAATATTACAAAGAAGAATTGTTCGATTAACCCGTAAATCATATTCTTTTTTCAAATTTTTCATGGAAAGGATATACATCGATATCCTTTTATGTATCATTGGTATTCCTAGGATCAATATACAACTTTTTCTTGAATCAACAAAAAATATTGTAACTAAATCCATTGCCAATAAAAAAACAAATGCAGAAAGAATTGATAAAACACATCAAAGTATAATTCCATTTATGTCGATTATACACAAATCTTGTAATATTACGAATACGAATTCAGAGAATTCTTGTGACGTATCTTCTTTGTCACAAGCATATGTATTTTTTAAATTATCACAAATCCAAGTTATTAACGGATATAAGTATAAGTTAAGATCTATTTTTGAATCTCATGAAAGATCTTTTTTTCTTAAGAATGAAATAAAGAATTATTTTTTTAGAATACAAGGAATATTTAATTCAAATTCAAAATTAAGACATAAGAACCGTCCCCATTCTGTAATGAATCAATGGACAAATTGGTTAAAGGTTCATTATCAATATGATTTACCTGAGAGCAGATGGTCGAGATTAGTACCACAAAACTGGAGAAATAGAATCAATAAACATCGTGTGGCTCAAAATAAAGATTTAATCAACTATGATTCCTATGACAAAACCCGATTAATTCTTTACAAAAACGAAAACGAACAAGTAGACTTATTAAATTTTCAAAAAAAAATTAAAAAACAATATAGATATGATCTTTTGTCATATAAATATCTTAATTATGCAGATAAGAAAAATTCATATATTTATGGATATAGATCACCATTCCAAACAAACAAAAACCAAACCATTTCTTATAATGACAACACATGTAAAAAAGAATTTTTTGATATAACGGGCGATATCTCTATCAAAAATTATCTAGCAGAAGATGCTATTATAGATATGGAAAAAAATCTGGATAGAAAGTATTTTGATTGGATGGTAATGAATGTAGAAATACCAAATCGTTCTATATCGAAATCGAATCCGAAATCGAAATTTTGGTTTTTTTCAAAATTATCAAGATTTTATGATGCATATAAGAAGAATCCTTGGATCGTACCAATAAAATTCCTTTTTTTCCCTTTTTATGGAAAAGATGTTAGTAAAATGAAAAACATCACTGGAACGAAAAAAAACAAATATCTTAATTTCGACTTCGACATTCTAAAAGGAGCACAAGAAGAAGCAGATGCGGGTCCATTAGGTCTATATCTATCTCTCGAAAACCAAGCTTATGAAGAATCATACTGGGAAAATGGTTCTTATAGTATAAATCGAGATCAATACATAGACGTAGATCGAAATGACTACCTCAACGATCTAAAGGGAGAACAAGCTTTCTTACTAGACAAGTATTTGGGTTTTCATTTGAACTTTGATAATTTCTTACACGAAAGAATAATGAATCAGATCAAATTTTATTGTCTCCTGATTAGATTGAAAAATCTAAAAAAAATTTTTATAATCTCTATAAAAAGGGGAGAACTAAGTCTAGATACTATGGCGATTAATAATCATACGGATTTCACTCTTACAGGATTTAGGGACACTAAAGAATTGATTGAAAAACAAATATTTTCTATGGAACCTGTTCGTCTGTCTAGAAAAAACTATGAACAATTTTTTATGTATCAAACCATAACCCTATCGTTGATTCATAAGAATAAGCGTCAATTTTTTCAAAGAAATGCAGAAAAAGGTCGTGTTGATAAAAAGAATTTTGATAAAAACATTCCAAGAACAAGAAATCAAAAGATAACAGAAAATAAAGATAAAAATCATACTGATTTGCTTGTTCCTGAAAATCTTTTGTCCAATAGACGCCGTAGAGAATTGAGAATTCTAATTTGTTTGAATCCTAGAAATACTAGAAACACAATAAATTGCAATGAGAATAAAATAAATACTGGCTGTCAAGTTTTGGCTAAAAATAAAGATCTTGATATAGAAACAAAAAAACTAATGAATTTAAAATTCTTTCTTTGGCCAAATTATAGATTAGAAGATTTAGCTTGTATAAATCGCTATTGGTTTGATACCCATAATGGAAGCCGTTTCAGTATATTAAGGATACATATGTATCCGCGATTGAAAATTTGATTGATACTCTTACCATTTATCTTCTATTTATCTATTTATTTAGAATTAAAATAGAATAATTTCTTATCTTCACATATCTTATATGTGAAGATAAGATATATATTTAAATATATATCTTATATATTTATAAATGCGCACACGCATCATTGATACTAATTCAATGATTTTAGATAGAAAAATGAATCAAAAAAATCGTCTTCTTTTTTTTTTTTAAGTATACAATAGAATTTTTTATTTTGTGAATCCATAAATATAGTATTTATATAGATATTTGAATTGGATTGCTTAAGCATAGTAATTAATTTTATTTGAAAAAAAAAAGAAATTCATAATTTTTAATTAAGATAATTTAATAAATAATATAAAAAATTAAAATTTAGTGTAATTACTATTACTGATCAATAAAAATATCTATCAAAAAGGAGGGGGAGAGGAAAGCTTTCATTTTATTTTATGATAAAAAATTCAATTATACCTGTTATTTCAAACAAAAAAGAAGAAGAAAACCCTGGATCTGTTGAATTTCAAGTAATCAATTTCACTAATAAGATACGAAGACTTACTTCACATTTTGAATTACATCGGAAAGACTATTTATCTCAAAGAGGTTTACGTAAAATTCTGGGAAAACGACAACGACTACTGTCTTATTTGGCAAAGAAAAATCGAATACGTTATAAAAAATTAATAAATCAGTTGGGTATTAGGGAGTCACAAATTCGTTAATTTCAAGAGTCATTTTCAATTATTCGATTTATTAGATCCTGAATTTAGATGAACTTTTTTTTTTACGATTCATGGAAGAATGAATCGAGGAAAAACCTATGAATGTCCCAGCTACAAGAAAAGACCTCATGATAGTCAATATGGGGCCTCAGCACCCATCAATGCATGGTGTTCTTCGACTTATTGTTACTCTGGATGGTGAAGATGTTATTGATTGTGAACCAATATTGGGTTATTTACACAGAGGGATGGAAAAAATTGCGGAAAACCGGACAATTATCCAATATCTGCCTTATGTAACACGTTGGGATTATTTAGCTACTATGTTCACAGAAGCAATAACCGTAAACGGACCGGAACAATTGGGAAATATTCAAGTACCTAAAAGAGCCAGCTATATCCGAGTAATTATGTTGGAGTTAAGTCGTATAGCTTCTCATCTACTATGGCTCGGACCTTTTATGGCAGATATTGGTGCACAAACCCCTTTTTTCTATATTTTTAGAGAAAGAGAATTAATATATGATCTATTTGAAGCTGCGACAGGTATGAGAATGATGCATAATTTTTTTCGTATCGGAGGCGTAGCGGCTGATCTACCTTATGGTTGGATAGATAAATGTTTTGATTTCTGCAATTATTTTTTAACAAGGGTTGTTGAATATCAAAACCTTATTACGCGAAATCCAATTTTTTTAGAACGGGTTGAGGGAGTAGGTGTTGTTGGTAGAGAGGAAGTAATAAATTGGGGTTTATCAGGACCGATGCTTCGGGCTTCCGGAATAGAATGGGATCTACGTAAAGTTGATAATTATGAATGTTACGAGGAATTTGATTGGGAAGTTCAATGGCAAAAAGAAGGAGATTCATTAGCTCGTTATTTAGTTCGAATTGGTGAAATGACGGAATCCATTAAAATTATTCAGCAGGCTTTGGAAGGAATTCCCGGGGGGCCATATGAAAATTTAGAAATCCGCTGCTTTGAGAGAGAAAAGGAGCCAAAATGGAATGATTTTGAATATAGATTCATTGGTAAAAAATCGTCTCCGACTTTTGAATTGCCGAAACAAGAACTTTATGTAAGAGTTGAGGCTCCCAAGGGAGAATTAGGAATTTTTCTAATAGGAGATCAGAATGGTTTTCCTTGGAGATGGAAAATTCGTCCACCAGGTTTTATCAATTTGCAAATTCTTCCTCAATTAGTTAAAAGAATGAAATTGGCTGATATTATGACAATACTAGGTAGCATAGATATCATTATGGGAGAAATTGATCGTTGAAATGATAATTGATACAACGGAAATCCAAGATATCCATTCTTTTTCCGGATTGGAATCTTTAAACGAAGTCTATGGAATTCTATGGGTACTTGTACCTATTTTGATTCTTATATTGGGAATCACAATAAGTGTACTAGCAATTGTATGGTTAGAAAGAGAAATATCTGCAGGGATACAACAGCGCATTGGACCCGAATACGCCGGTCCTTTTGGAGTTCTTCAAGCTCTAGCAGACGGAACAAAACTCCTTTTCAAAGAGAATCTTATTCCATCTAGGGGAGATATTCGTTTATTCAGTATTGGACCATCCATATCAGTTATATCAATTCTACTAAGCTATTCAGTAATTCCTTTTGGCTATAACTTTATTTTATCTGATTTCAATATAGGTGTTTTTTTATGGATTGCGATTTCGAGTATTGCTCCCATTGGACTTCTTATGTCAGGATATGGGTCGAATAATAAATATTCCTATTTGGGTGGTCTACGAGCTGCTGCTCAATCGATTAGTTATGAAATACCATTAACTCTATGTGTCTTATCAATATCTCTACGTGCGATTCGTTGAAACAGAAAAGGCTATTCGATGCTATTGCTATCCTCCTCTCTTTATACTTATACTACTATATAGGAAAGGA